ACAAAGGTTCCAGAAGATGTTAATGGTAAGCAAGAAGATTGTTTACGAAGAAACAACAAGAAAAATTCATATTCTGATACATAAGAGTTATATAAGAATCGAAATAGTCTTTTATTTTCTTTTTTCAAAAGAAAAATCGATTTCATTGAAGTAATAAGACTATTCCAATTCGAATAGTAGTTGAGAAAGAATCGCAATAAATGCAAAGATGGAACATCTTGGATCCGGTATTGAAGGAGTTGAACCAAAATTTCCAAATGGATAGGATAGGGTATTTCTATATGTGATAGATAATGTAAATGCAAAAATTTGTCTTCTAAAAAGGGAAATATTGAATGAATAGATCGTAAATTCTGAAACTTTGGTGTTTCTTTTTCTTTCGGACAAGATAATTCTCGTAGCGAGAATGGGATTTCTACAACGATCGCAAACCCCTCAGATAGAATCTGAGAATAAAACTCAGAATAAAAAAAATTGTTGTAATCCAACAATCGATCTTGGGTAGGATGATTAACCGAGTTAATCCAAAAATTCTGCTGATACATTCGAATAATTAAACGTTTCACAAGTAGTGAACTAAATTTCTTGTTATTACAACTAACAATTTCCACAGGCTCGGAATCATTTAATCCATAATCATGGGCAAATGCATAAATATACTCCTGAAAGAGAAGTGGGTAGACGAAGTATTGTTGACGAGATTTCTGTTTTTCTGAATACCCTTCGAATTTTTCCATTTGTATTTCTACTTGAATCAGAAAGAGGAAGCATTTCTCGGTTTATCAAATGATGATACATAGTGCAATATGGTCAGAACAGGGTGTTGCATTTTTTAATACAAACCCTGGAAAGAAAGGGAGTCTAATCCACAGATCTTTTCCTTTTCTATCCAATTAGTTTATGTTTGTTCTAATTACAAAAGAGAACAAATCTTTTATTTTTACAGGCCAATTGCTCTTTTGACTTTGGAATACAGTCTCTTTATCAATATACTGCTTCTTTTACACATTCAATCCATAACATCCCTTTTCAATCCATAATCAAGAATAATTAGGATTTCTAAAAAAACAAAGAAAAAATCAAGGGTCCGCTCATAGGAAAACCCAACCTTTCCCCGCATCAGGCACTAATCTATTTTTAACGTCTAATTAGATCGGGGAATCATTTCAATTAAGAAGTTAAGCTCGTTGCTTTTTATTTTACCAGAATTGGAGCCAGACTCTATCCATTTATTCACTAGACCCAGAAAATCGGAATTTTTTTATTCCATTCCAAAAATCAAAAATAAGAATTTGATTTTATTACGACATGCTATTTTTTCCATTCATTACCCTTGAGGATCAGTCGTGGTCTTCTAGACTCTACCAAGAGTCTGAACGAATTTGTTGCTTCATCCAAATGTGTAAAAGATCATAGTCGCACTTAAAAGCCGAGTACTCTACCATTGAGTTAGCAACCCAGATAAAATAGGATCTTAGATACGATCGAAACCCAAAAATCAATGGAATTACACCGCACGCTCCTGTCAAAACATTGAACTAGCAAGACATCAAAAGAAAGATTTTATCCCCCATTAAAAACACTCAAATGCCAAAATGAACAGGTCCGGTTAAATTTCACTAAGGTTAAAAAAAGAGCGGCTTCAATCACGATGGCAAAATTGTCATTTTTTTAGCAATTTCTATTTAAAGAAATCAAAAAATCTTGTATGAGAGTACATGCAAGAGGGACAACCCTATCATTTGAGCGAAGTGTAGGCAGAAAAACCTAATATGGAGTGAGGATAAAGAGACCTATCTATCTACAAATTCTATTTGTTCAATAGACCTTTGTCAATGGAAATACAATGGTAAGAAAACAAATTAGATATAAAAAGTAAATAAAATAAGGGCTTATGTTGGATTGGCACGACATAAATCCAGTCAAAAATAGGACTAAGAAAGAGGCAAATTGTGTCTAAATAATTAGACAACGAGGGATACTAGTGATCCCTCTCCTACTTTTTTATTCATTTAGTTCTTCAATTAACTCAAAGTTCCTTCTTTTTCTTTAAAGAATTCTGCCTTCCTTAAAATATCATAAACAGTTCTTGTAGGTTGAGCACCCTTTTCAAGGAAATAGAGAATAGCTGGAACATTTAAACAAGTTTGATTCTTTATCGGATCATAAAAACCCACTTTTCGAAGATCTCTTCCTTCTCTTCGAGATCGAACATCAATTGCAACGATTCGATAGACAGCTTATTGGGATAGATGTAGCTAAACAATGCCCCCCCTAGAAACGTATAGGAGGTTTTCTCCTCATACGGCTCGAGAAAATGATTCGAATTTCTGTCTATAATACAAGTAGATAGAAATTCGACTATGACTTGCATTAATTTCCTTACAGAAAAAACAAATTTCATTTATACTCATGACTCAAGTTGGCTAATTTTGACTGACAGACTTAAAAGGAAAAATCCTTCGAAATTTTTTGAGTCGTCTCTAAACTCTTTTCTTTGTCTCATCTCGAACGAATTTACTTTTATTCCTTATTCTGATCCAATTCAATTGTTGAGACAATTTTATTGTTGAGACAGTTGAAAATCGCGTTTACTTGTTCCGGAATTCTTTATCTTTGATTTGTGAAATCCTTGGGTTTAGACATTACTTCGGGAATTCCTATTCTTTTTTCTTTCAAAAGAGTAGCAACATACCCTTTTTTTCTTATTTCCTTCGATAAAGCATTTCCCTCTTCTATAGAAATCGAATATGAGCGATTGATTTTGATAGACTTTTAATTGAAAGAGTTTTTCCAATTTTCCAAAATTGGACTTTCTTCTTATTTTAACCTTTCGACTTCTATATTAAGGATAGACTGACAAAGTTGGCCTAATTTATTAGTTTTCACTAACCCTAGATTCTTTCCCTTGATAAAAAATCAATTCTGTCCTCTCGAGCTCCATCGTGTACTATTTACTTACAAACAACCCAGCGCAAATTTGGTTCGGGACGAATAGAACAGACTATGTCGAGCCAAGAGCATTTTCATTACTATGAAAAATGATGGATAGCAAAATCCACAATCGATCATGTCCTTCAAGTCGCACGTTGCTTTCTACCACATCGTTTTAAACGAAGTTTCACCATAACAAACATTCCTCAAATTTCATTGCAAAGTGGTATAGGGAATTGATCCAATATGGATGGGATCATGAATAGTCATTGGTTTAGTTTAGTTTTTTGTATACTAATTCAAACTTGCTATCTATGGAAAAATATGGATAAAAGAAATAAGTATTTATCGGGGAAGACTCCGCAAAGATCCAATTTATTTAAACCCATATTCTATCATATGAAGGAAACATAGTTCGAAAAAGACGAATAAACAAGTTTGCTTAAGACTTATTTATTATTGAATTTCCATTCTCAACAGAGGACTCGAGATGGTCAATCCTGAAATGAGAAGAGAAGGATCGATTCTTCTCCAACAAATAAACTATCAACCTCAAAAAAAAATTTAATTAATTTAATTACTATATTTGAATTAGATTAGCAATATATTTTTCCGTAACAAAAACAATTAACTATTAACTAAATAAACTATTCCAATGAAAAGATTGAAAGTTTTTTGGTAGTTATAGAATTCTCGTACTTCTTCGACTCGAATACCAAAAGAAAGAAAAAAATGAAGTAAAAAAAACACATTTCGTGTAAAGTAAAATTAAGGTCTTTGCTTTTACTTATAGCATTCTTTCTTTTACCTAAAAGAAGCAACTCCAAATCAAAAATTAGGAGAAGTATGATTTTTGGAATCCATTCTATCCAACGAACAGTTCTTACCTTATCCTTACCAGAATGGATCATTCTGGATATTTAAAGAATCACAGATCGAGATCGTTTTCGCTTAACCAAAGAAGGACCCTTTTTGCTAATAATATAATACAACAAAAATCTATCTCTATCATAAAGGGATAGGTCTCATTTTTTATACAGTGTTTTACGTATAGACCAAATTTTTCATGAAAATAAAGATATTCAATTTGACTGGACTTGACACTTGATTATGTTTTCTGAGAAAGAAAATGAATGCTTAGAAATGCATCTAATCTAAGAGTTCATAAGAGATAATTATTCTCTCTAATAAACTTTCTTTTGTCTCGTGCGGGGTACAATACGATTTCATCTTTCGTTTCATCAGAAAAATCTGGGACGGAAGGATTCGAACCTCCGAGTAACGGGACCAAAACCCGCTGCCTTACCACTTGGCCACGCCCCATTTCGGGTTTTATCCGACACTAATAAACACTAGTATGTTTATTTGTTTTGTTATTCGTCAATCCCACTTCAATTACATAAAAAATGAGGGATACTCTCTTGCTAGGATTCTAGACATGCGGATAATATAGAATCCAAAAAATGCATTGATCATTACATGGAATTCTATTAAGATATTATATGAAAGTCGAATTTCTTCCATTCTCATTTGAGAGTGCGAATACAAGGAGGTATTTTGCGTTTGGGAAAGTCCGAAGAAAAAAGGATTTTGAATCCGCCTTTTCCTTTTTCCCTTAGAAAAATAACTCAATCAAAATCCAATTATCTACTCTACAAGAACGAAATGCTTGTTATGCCTAATATACTTAGTTTAACCTGTATCTGTTTTAATTCTGTTCTTTATCCGACTAGTTTTTTCTTCGCCAAATTGCCCGAAGCTTATGCCATTTTCAACCCAATCGTGGATGTTATGCCTGTCATACCTGTACTCTTTTTTCTATTAGCCTTTGTTTGGCAAGCTGCTGTAAGTTTTCGATGAAATCTTTACTGCTCTGTCTGCCAAATTGAATGATGTATTCATTCCAAAAAAATTCTAAAAATGGATAAAAGCCGAGAAGTCTTATCTTATATTATGAACCTTCGATTCTAAAATTCAAATTCTTCTACATTGAATGTATAGCTGCAGCAATAAATTTGGATCAGCCTTTCTACCCCCTGCACCTACGTTGAGCAGGTACCTTTAGGTACCCACACAATACCTAACCTAATTTTTGATATTGATAAGAGTGCTTATTAGAAATCAATTCTTGAAAAAAATTGCAAGAATTGATTTTTGCATTTTTAGGTGTCAAAATAAACAAAACCCATCCTAATGGATCTGTGTGGTAAGGAAAAACGGGTAATCTATTCCTTAAAAAAAAAATCTTGGAGATTATGTAATGCTTACTCTCAAACTTTTTGTTTATACAGTAGTGATATTCTTTGTTTCCCTCTTTATCTTTGGATTCTTATCTAATGACCCAGGACGTAATCCTGGGCGTGAGGAGTAAAAATCCAATTTTTTTTGGAATTTTTTCTTACAAATTGGATTTGTTTCGTACATTTATCTATGAGAAAATCCGGGGGTCAGAATTCCTTCCAATTCGAAAGTCCCAAATGATCCGAGGGGGCGGAAAGAGAGGGATTCGAACCCTCGGTACAAAAAAATTGTACAACGGATTAGCAATCCGCCGCTTTAGTCCACTCAGCCATCTCTCCCCGTTCCAAATCGAAAGGTTTCCGTAATATGACAGAGGCAAGAAATAACGATTGCAAAAAATCCTTCCTTTTTCTTTCAAAAGCCCATAAAAATTATATTGCCAATTCCATTTTAGTTATATTCTTTTTTCTTAATGTTAATAAAAAAAAGAAGAAAATTCTTGTTTTTTCTTTCTAAAATTCGATATTGGCTGAGAAACAATCAGATAGATTTTCTCTTCAGCGGGCATTTCCATATAGGACTTGTTATAATAAAACAAGCAGGTTATATAAAAAATAAAAAACTCTTTTTTGATTATTTATCAACAAAGCAAAAAGGATTCTTATCAAACCCACCATAAAATCAAACCCACCATAAAATTGGAAAGAAATATAAAGTAAGTAGACCTGACTCCTTGAATGATGCCTCTATTCGCTATTCTGATATATAAATTCGATGTAGATGAAATTGTATAAGCGGATTTTTTGTATTTCCTTAGACTTAGACCGCGCAAGGCAAGAATTTTTCGCTATTTACGATTTCATATTCTTGTTACTAGATGTTCTATAGGAATAAGAAAAAATCGCAACTCCTTTCCGCTACACATAAAAATTTATTTCGAAAGTCAATTTTTTTTTTTTCAATATCTTTCCTTTTTTTTTCAGAATCCTATTTTTGTTCTTCCACCCATGCAATAGAGAGCGAGTGGGAAAAGAGGGGTTACTTTTATTTTCATTTTTCCCTTAAAGGATAGGCTTTGAAATAGGAGTCATGGAATAATGCTGAATTCAAATGTTTATTTCTATAGTATAAGAAAAACTAATCGAATCAAATTCATGGATTTACCACGACCTCGGTTGTGACCCCATAGATAAAAATGCAAAATTTCTATCTTCGAGACCATTGAAAAAGGGCATTGAACGAGAAAGAAATCGTCCACAGATAATTAAACTATCGTATGCCTTGGAAGTGATATGAGGTGCTCGGAAATGGTTGAAGTAATTGAATAGGAGGATCACTATGACTATAGCCCTTGGTAGAGTTACTAAAGAAGAAAATGATCTATTTGATATTATGGACGACTGGTTACGAAGGGACCGTTTCGTTTTTGTAGGATGGTCCGGCCTATTGCTCTTTCCTTGTGCTTATTTCGCTTTAGGGGGTTGGTTTACAGGGACAACTTTTGTAACTTCTTGGTATACCCATGGATTGGCTAGTTCCTATTTGGAAGGTTGTAATTTCTTAACCGCGGCAGTTTCCACCCCTGCCAATAGTTTAGCACACTCTTTGTTGCTACTATGGGGCCCGGAAGCGCAAGGGGATTTTACTCGTTGGTGTCAATTAGGGGGTCTGTGGACTTTTGTCGCTCTCCATGGGGCTTTTGCACTAATAGGTTTCATGTTACGTCAATTTGAACTTGCTCGGTCTGTTCAATTGCGACCTTATAATGCAATTTCATTCTCTGCTCCAATCGCTGTTTTTGTTTCCGTATTCCTTATTTATCCACTGGGGCAATCTGGTTGGTTCTTTGCGCCGAGTTTTGGCGTAGCAGCGATATTTCGATTCATCCTCTTTTTCCAAGGATTTCATAATTGGACGTTGAACCCATTTCATATGATGGGAGTTGCCGGAGTATTAGGCGCGGCTCTGCTATGCGCTATTCATGGGGCGACCGTAGAAAACACTCTATTCGAGGATGGTGATGGTGCAAATACCTTCCGCGCTTTTAACCCAACTCAAGCTGAAGAAACTTATTCAATGGTCACTGCTAACCGCTTTTGGTCCCAAATCTTTGGTGTTGCTTTTTCCAATAAACGTTGGTTACATTTCTTTATGCTATTTGTACCCGTCACCGGTTTATGGATGAGTGCTATTGGCGTAGTCGGCCTGGCTCTGAACCTACGTGCCTATGACTTCGTTTCCCAGGAAATCCGTGCAGCGGAAGATCCTGAATTTGAGACTTTCTACACCAAAAATATTCTTTTAAACGAGGGTATTCGTGCGTGG